GGATTGAAAAAAATAAATAGGGGCTCGGGGTCAAATCAAATAAAAAAAAAGTATTCTTCGCAACCTACACACCAGTATACTAGTATATTATTAGCGATGGAATACAAGTAATTCCAAATAGCTTGAAGAAAAACAGTATAAACAAAACAAGCAAAAGGCCCTTCATTATTTATTATTATTTTTGACCATACAGAATTGCATCGATCAACAAGAACTTTAGTCTTTTTTTTCAACTTAATGTTTCGAAATACATGGCTCTAAAAATTCATTTCGGACAATTGAACCTTCTCAAACTGTTTCTTTTTAAGAACCAAAAAGATTTGTGCCAGAATAACAGATGCCAAGAAGAAAAAAAGGCCTTGGACACGCGATGGATCTTGAAGTACTATTTCTGCATCTCCCTGACCAAATCCACCCACATTGGGATTACTCGTTAATGGTTGATCAAGCTTGATGGATTCACCCTCTGAAACAAGAAGTTCTGGTCCCGGAGGTATAATATCAACGACTGAGTGTCCATCCAATGCATCCGCTATGGTTATTTCATACCCCCTTTTTTCTTTACGTATTATTTTGCTTACTATACCCGATGCTGTAGCATTATAGACTGTATTGTTACTCTTGCTCCCATCGGGATAAATCTGACCCCTTCCCCTATTCCCGCCCACGTATATCGGATATTTTAAGAAGTAAACGTCTTTCTTAGTAATGGGGTCCGGAGATAAAATAGGAAAAGTGATTTCACTATATTTCTGACCAGGAACAGGACCTATCACAAGAATATTTTTTTTAGTAGGACGATAACTCTGAAAAGAAAGATTGCCCATCTTTTCTTTCATTTCCGGAGAAATACGATCGGGGGGGGCTAATTCGAATCCCTCAGGTAAAATAAGAACGGCCCCTACATTCAAAGACCCCCTTTTCCCATTAGAAAGAACTTGTTTCAGTTGAATATCATAAGGAATTCTAACAACTGCTTCAAATACAGTATCAGGAAGTACGGCTTGTGGAACCTCAATATCCACGGGCTTATTAGCTAAATGACAATTGGCGCATACAATACGCCCAGTCGCTTCTCGTGGATTTTCATAACTCTGTTGTGCAAAAATGGGATATGCATGTGAAATAGATGTCCAAGTTATTACATATATAAATATAATGATCGATACGGAAATGGGTCGAGTCATCTGTTCCTTTATCCAAGAAAAGATATTTCTATTTTGCATGGTCCAATCATTGATCCCGAAAATTTCTACAATAAATTGGGTAGGTTGCTAGTAGAGTTCCCTATCCACGATTCTGCTATTTTACTGGAATCCAGGAGGAATTTCCTAGATGGATAGAAACATAAAGAATGAGTAAGATTAAAAAGGTTTGTTTATGTACGAAGTAAAAAACATTATGATTAGATTCATATCAGTGGATCATTCTTTAGTCATTCATTGAATGATAAATCACTACAAGTGACGGAGATACACGATTTAAATAACGGAAGATCCAATATTTTAAAATTGTATCTAGAATGACTGGAAAGGTGGAAACAAGACCAGATAAAATCTGATTATTATGAGAAAATCCAAAATCCTTGTATATAGAACTAATAATTAGTTCCCAACCGCGAGGCGAGTGGAATCCGATACATAAATCAGTTAATAAAAGAATAGAAAAAGCTTTTATTGTGTCGCTTAAGTTATAGATAAATTCCCGAACCCAAGAATTAATAAGAACAAGTTCTTCATTACCTAGAATAGAATAACCACTTAGAATAGCGAAACTTATTAGATTTGTCGAAAAGTGTAAAATGGTATGGATATGACCCTCATTGTACATCTTGACCAATTGTATCGTTTCTTTGTGTATTCCTATACGAAACTTTTGTATATGTGTATCCGGGTACTCCTTTATCATTTCGTCCAAAAGGAAGAGTTCTTCTAATTCTATGAATTTTTCTAGAACGTTCTTTTCTTGAATCTCATTCAAAACAATTTCGGATTGCCCAGCATTCCACCAATTAGTAACCAAAGATTCCATACTTTTATTAAATGAGAGAGAAATCCACCAGGGCAAAAAGACTATAGATGTAAGATATAGAAGGGGGTTGAATGCTTTCTTTTTTGGCATTTTTAATCTTTGAATTGTTAATGAAACCACTTCATTCCTCGATTCTATCCAATCTGATATTTCCATGAAACATGAGTTCTATAACAAGGTATTGAATCCATAGACCTATTTCCCCCTTTTTAATTAATTGGTTAGTCCTTGGATCTGGAAACAATATTTTGTTTTATTATTTCTTCATTCGAAGCAATTGCACCCTTTCGATGAATGCCCGAACGAGCAAATGAATCTTTTTTGGATTTAGGGGCAAAAGAACCCCCTTAGATCTATTATTTCAAAAAACTTCGCTGGCTAGCCGTAGCCGGGGAATAGTTGAGGGAAATTTCGGAAAATATTGTATTGATAAGATGAAATCAAAAACGAGTAGCAAAAAAAAGAGATAAATAGAATGATTGATTCTAGTTATAAACGATCCAATCTTTTGATCATCAAAAAGGAAAAGAAAGGATAAAAATAAACAAAACATCAATTGAAAAAAAAAATGAAATTACAAGATATGATCCATCTATATCTAACATATCAATTCAAAAATTATTGGACAAAAAAAAGAAAAGATGAATTCTATAGTCTGAACTGTTCAGATAGATGAACCCATACTTAGTTAGTATACTTGTTACTAGTATGAAAAACTGGTTTTGGTGGACAAAAACCACTTTGTTTTCTGTTTTCTGGTTGTTCCATATGCGTCCGCTTTTGCTCGAACGAGCGCCCTGAAAAAACTTAAGTTGTTATATAACAACAAATATAATTCATGAGGTCCTTACTCAACGCTGCGAAAGCATTCATTCTTCAATTCATTTCAAAATACTTCAATTGGTACGCGCAAAAAATAGGCCAATTCCGCAGCCTTTTGTTCAATTTCTCGCGGAGTCAAATTCTCATCAGTACGAGTCAAGGGAATGGCACCCTGGCCTCTGATTTCCATATAAAGTACACGCCGAGGATAAATACCTTCCTTAACCTCTATTCTAATCGACTGGATATCTTTCATAAGGAATCGAAGGAATATGCGACGATTTCTTCCAGGGAATCCCCAACGAAAAATAGACACTATTCCTTTTTTTCTATCGAATCTATCATAACCACTACCTACATTCCACGAAATTGTGCACCACAAATAGGAGCTAATGAACAGACCCGCGATCCCGTAGAAAGACATCACGATCCCTTGTGGAAAAAAAAGGATTTGCTGAGAAGGAAATAAGGATATCAAATTCCTACCAAGGTAACTAGAAGTTCCAACCAATAAGAATCCCAGCGAACCTAAAAAAAGGAGACAAGCCCAACAGAAATTACTTGTTTTTCGAGACCCCGTTATAAGTTCTATCCATATACGTTCTGATCGCCAGTTCATACTAGATCCAGTTGTTTCATTTTATTGGAATTGAGAGAATAACCAAAATGAATTTGACTTTATTTTTTTTGTTTTGTTCCCGAAGTAACTCTCATCAACTAGCACTATTATTATGATGTGAACCATTCGGAGTAATTCATCGAATCGGTTAGATATAAAAAAAAGATCCCTTTATAGGATCCCACTATGGATATCTACATACATATAGATATTTTTACTTTACATTTATTTCATACATCTGCCGACCCATAAAAAAATAGATATAATGCAGTTATCCATATATCATGTTTCCAGGTGCATAACAGCTCTTTCATTTGTGTTCGGAAGAATACCCATACATACCCTATTCCACTAAATAAATAGATATCTGTATTATGATCCAAACCCGAGTCTTGAAAAAAAATGGATGAGATTGGGTCCCATCAAATCTAGACAATCTTGTTTTTTTGAACATAAAAAGATAGAGAAGCCATTGCAATTGCCGGAAATAATAGACCCACTAAAGGCACAAAAAAAGAGGGTAAGTTGAAAGTTGTCATAGAATGGATACCTCGATTTAATATTTGTACCTGTTATAAAGATATCTTATGATAAGTATATCTATTATCAGTATATAATAATAGGTATAGGTACAAGAAATGAAGAACTAAATAAGTGTACCTATTATTATCTATTTTTTTTTGATTACTTATTACTATAAATAGAAACTAAATACTTGTTTTGTTCACCTCAAAGAAAAAAAGAACTGAATTAAACGATCTACTTGATTGAATTTTGATTCAAGGGAAAGAAACCGTGAAGCTGAAATAACTCACTCAGAATACCTTTTAAAGGATTACGTGGTACGATTGGGTCGAATAAGCCCTTATGGAATAAATACTCAGCTTCTTGTGAACCATCGGGTACTGTCTTATTCAATGTTTGTTCAATTACTCTTTTACCCGCAAATGCAATGTAGGCGTTAGGTTCGGCAATAATGATATCTCCTAACATACCAAAACTGGCAGTCACTCCACCGGTTGTAGGAGATGTAAGGATTGATACGTAGAATAACTTTTTATTTGATTGATAATTATATGAAGCTGAAGATATTTTAGCCATTTGCATCAAGCTCAAACTTCCTTCTTGCATGCGCGCTCCTCCGGAAGCACACACTATAATAAGAGGTAAAGATCTATTAGTAGCATATTCAATCAAACGGGTGATTTTCTCGCCTACTACGGATCCCATACTGCCCCCCATAAACTGAAAATCCATAATCCCAATTGCTATGGGAATACCCTTTAGTTGACCTATGCCTGTTTGAACCGCCTCGGTTAACCCTGTCTTTTTTTGATAAGAATCAATACGATCTTTATAAGGTTCCTCCTCCGAATGAAATTCAATCGGGTCCACGGAAACCATGTCCTCATCCATAGCATCCCAAGTGTCTGGATCAATCAAAAGTTCGATTCTTTCTGAACTACTCATTTTCAAATGATATCCACATTGTTCACAAATATTCAGTTTTAACCTAAAAAATTTTTTA